CCCTAGACCCAGTCTATTTATGGGGACCCCCCCCTCCCCCCCAGCACATTTTTATTAATGCTTTAAGGGTATGTATAATATGCATCGCACTCTCTGCCACATCAGACAGTCCATGAAATGTAGGATACCCCACATCATACGCTATGACCCTCCACGAAAAGCCCAAACATTATCTCCAAAACGGACCTCATACGGCCAATACGCCCTCCAGAGACATTCTTGTTTCAGGTACCATATAGCCCAAGTGCTCCTACCTACGGCCAAGTCGCAAGCGTCACCCAAAGACCCAGGAACTTATCTACTATACCCCAAACCCAACCAAGAGAACGAGGGATGTCCCAGTACACCTTTGCATTCCCCTAGACCACTGAATTCGCCCACCTCCTAGGTAAGATTCTTCTCCAACAGCCTTCAAGCACTCCCAAGCCAGAGGACATGGTTATCTATTGATCGCGCTTCTCACGAGAACCGAGCTACTCAACGTCAGAAGTGTATTACGTTATTGCCCTGCAGGCGCATACATTTAACAAACTTGCTCTTTTGCGCTATTGGTTGTAACTTCAGGAACATAACCTCCACCCATCCTTCCTTCTTGCTCTTCACTGATACAAGTGGTCGGTTGAATAATCCTCCTTACTCTCATTATCCCGGCATACCGACCTCCTACACTTTTTTTTTTCGGCGTCCCTTCAATAAGCCCCTCAAGTGCAGCGCAGGTGTTATCTTCCTCTTGACATGTCCATCACATGACTACCGCGCATATGAATCCCCTAACACCCAGAGTGTCATGGTTTGCGGATAAGGTCGTCTCAAACTTAGCACTGATGCACTTTGACCCCATTCATGGAGTGCGCGCTAATCACCTCTAGACAACAGATAGTGTAATGGTCGCTGGACATAGAAATTATTATTTCACTTACTAGGAACTGTCATTTAAACCTAGCTTTACGCATCTTTTTTTTTTTATCTTGACATTTTTTGTTTTTTTTGTTAAAAAATTAAACCATTTATCCCTACATTTTACAAACTATCCATCATCAATTTTTTAAATTAACCTTCCTCTGAATTTTCTACTACCATAAAACGACAACCAACCATCATCATCACATCACATCCCACCCAAAAACAAACCACATACAACTGACTCTTCCCTAGAACTTACCTTTTTACGCCATCGAAAAAACAAACAAAAATAGAAATCATGATCACAAACTATGAACTAACCATGAATCTAAATCCCCTACGTTCTTGTAGCTTATAAAAAGCATGACACTGAAGATGTCAAGATGGCTGCCACACACACCCAAGAACAAAAGACTTAGTCCTAACCTTACTGTTAGTTTTTGCTAGGTATATACATGCAAGTATCCGCGCGCCAGTGTAGATGCCCTGGACACCTTAATCAGGTAGATAGGAGCGGGTATCAGGCTCACCATAACCGTAGCCCAAGACGCCTCGCACTTGCCACGCCCCCACGGGTATTCAGCAGTAGTTAATATTAAGCAATGAGTGTAAACTTGACTTAGCCATAGCAAATTAGGGTTGGTAAATCCTGTGCCAGCCACCGCGGTCATACAGGAGACCCAAATTAACATTATAACGGCGTAAAGAGTGGTCACATGCTATCCAAGTAACTAAGATTAAAACGCAACTGAGCTAAGCAGCCATCAACAAAGAGTGCGTTAAAGCTCTATCCTACAAAAATACAAAAACAATATGACTCCCTCCCCATTAACAGGCTAACCTATATTCAAATAGGAGAATTAATGCTAGAATGAGTAACCTGGGTCCTCCCTCTACGACGCAAGCTTACATCGGCACATTATTAACAAATCACCAATATACGACTAATCAAACAAGCAGAGTATTAAGTACATTGTTAACCCGACAAAGGAGCGTCCATTAAGAAAGATTAAAACCTGTAAAAGGAACTCGGCAAACCCGTCAAGGCCCGACTGTTTACCAAAAACATAGCCTTCAGCAAACCACAGACAAGTATTGAAGGTGATGCCTGCCCGGTGACTCACGTTCAACGGCCGCGGTATCCTAACCGTGCAAAGGTAGCGCAATCAATTGTCCCATAAATCGAGACTAGTATGAATGGCTAAACGAGGTCTTAACTGTCTCTTACAGGCAATCGGTGAAATTGATCTCCCTGTTCAAAAGCAGGGATAAACACATAAGACGAGAAGACCCTGTGGAACTTTAAAACCAGCAACCATCTTAGATCACCTACTCACCCACCGGGTTCACTGTTACATAAGACACTGGTCTGCGTTTTTCGGTTGGGGCGACCTTGGAGCAAAGCAGAACCTCCAAAAATTAGACCACACCTCTAGACTGAGAGCAACCCCTCAACGTGCTAATAGCACCCAGACCCAATATAATTGATCAATGGACCAAGCTACCCCAGGGATAACAGCGCAATCTCCTCCGAGAGTCCGTATCGACGGGGAGGTTTACGACCTCGATGTTGGATCAGGACATCCTAGTGGTGCAGCCGCTACTAAGGGTTCGTTTGTTCAACGATTAATAGTCCTACGTGATCTGAGTTCAGACCGGAGTAATCCAGGTCGGTTTCTATCTATGATGAACTCTTCCCAGTACGAAAGGATAGGAAAAGTGAGGCCAATACTACAAGCAAGCCTTCGCCTTAAGTAATGAAAACAACTAAATTACAAAAGGCTATCACTCCACACCACGTCCAAGAAAAGGACTAGCTAGCGTGGCAGAGCTCGGAAAATGCAAAAGGCTTAAGTCCTTTAACTCAGAGGTTCAAATCCTCTCCCTAGCTTAACCCAACAACCCATGACCAACTACCCCCTACTAATTAACCTAATCATATCCCTTTCCTACGCCCTCCCAATCCTGATTGCAGTAGCCTTCCTAACACTAGTAGAGCGCAAAATCTTAAGTTACATACAAAATCGAAAAGGCCCTAACATTGTAGGACCATACGGTCTTCTACAACCATTAGCAGACGGAGTGAAATTATTCATCAAAGAGCCCATCCGACCTTCAACATCCTCCCCCATTCTGTTCCTTGCAACCCCAATACTAGCTCTTCTCCTAGCAATTTCAATCTGAGCCCCCCTGCCCCTACCTTTTTCATTAGCAGACCTTAACCTAGGCCTGTTATTCCTGCTAGCCATATCAAGTCTAGCAGTGTACTCTATCCTCTGATCTGGCTGAGCCTCCAACTCAAAATACGCACTAATTGGTGCGCTGCGGGCGGTAGCCCAAACAATCTCATACGAAGTAACCTTGGCCATCATCCTCCTATCCGTCGTACTCCTTAGCGGCAATTATACTCTAAGCACCCTTGCAGTCACTCAGGAGCCCCTATATCTCATTTTTTCATGCTGGCCCCTCGCTATGATATGATACGTCTCCACGCTTGCTGAGACTAATCGTGCCCCTTTTGATCTGACAGAAGGAGAATCTGAACTGGTCTCTGGATTTAACGTAGAATACGCAGCTGGCCCCTTCGCACTCTTCTTCTTAGCTGAGTACGCCAACATTATACTTATAAACACTATCACCACAATCCTCTTCTTTAACCCAAGCCTGCTTAACCTTCCCCAGGAGCTATTCCCCGTGGTACTAGCCACAAAAGTGCTACTATTATCAGCAGGGTTTCTATGAATTCGTGCCTCCTACCCACGATTCCGATACGACCAACTAATACACTTACTATGAAAAAATTTCCTACCACTTACACTTGCCCTATGTCTCTGGCACACCAGCATGCCAATTTGCTATGCGGGATTACCCCCTTATCTAAGACCACCGGAAATGTGCCTGAACACTAAGGGTCACTATGATAAAGTGAATATGGAGGTATACCAGCCCTCTCATTTCCTACAACTTAGAAAAACAGGAATCGAACCTGCACTAGAGGAATCAAAATCCTCCATACTTCCCTTATATTACTTTCTAGTAGGGTCAGCTAAACAAGCTATCGGGCCCATACCCCGAAAATGATGGTTTAACTCCTTCCCCTGCTAATGAACCCCCAAGCAAAACTAATTTTCATAATTAGCCTCCTCCTGGGGACTGCCATCACAACCTCGAGCAACCACTGAATTATAGCCTGAGCCGGCCTCGAGATCAACACACTTGCCGTCCTACCATTAATCTCAAAATCTCACCACCCACGATCCATCGAAGCGGCCACTAAGTACTTCCTAACCCAAGCAGCTGCCTCCGCCCTAGTCCTATTCTCCAGCATAACCAATGCATGACACACCGGACAATGAGACATTACCCAGCTAACCCACCCCACATCTAGCTTAATCCTAACTTCAGCAATTGCAATAAAATTAGGCCTAGTCCCATTTCACTTCTGATTCCCAGAAGTACTACAAGGTTCACCTCTCCCTACCGGACTCCTGCTATCCACTATCATAAAACTACCCCCAATTACCCTTTTATACATAACTTCTCCATCACTAAACCCCACACTCCTGACTACCCTGGCTATCCTCTCAGCGGCCGTCGGAGGATGGATGGGCCTCAACCAAACACAAATTCGAAAAATCCTAGCTTTCTCCTCCATCTCACATCTCGGCTGAATAGCAATCATCATCATTTACAACCCTAAGCTTACCCTCCTCAACTTCTACCTGTACACTATGATAACTGCAACTGTCTTTCTCACCTTAAACTCAATTAAAGTAATGAAACTATCCACCCTGATAACCATATGAACCAAAGTCCCATCACTAAACTCAATACTACTCCTAACCTTACTCTCCCTCGCAGGGCTTCCCCCNTTAACAGGGTTCCTGCCTAAATGACTCATCATCCAAGAACTAACTAAACAAGAAATAATCCCCGCGGCCACACTCATATCCCTTCTCTCACTACTAAGCTTATTCTTCTACCTCCGCCTCGCATACTGCACAACAATTACACTCCCACCACACACCACGAACCACATAAAACAATGACGCACCAGCAAATCAACCAACATTATGATTGCTGTCCTAACCACAATATCCCTTATCCTTCTCCCTATCTCACCCATAATCCTCTCCATCATTTAAGGAACTTAGGATTAATTTAAACCGAAGGCCTTCAAAGCCTTAAACAAGAGTTAGACCCTCTTAGTTTCTGCTAAAGTCCGCAGGTTATTACCCTGCATCCCCTGAATGCAACCCAGGTACTTTAATTAAGCTAGGACCTTACAATACACTAGGCAGATGGGCTTCGATCCCATGACTCTATAGTTAACAGCTACATGCCCTAACCAACAGGCCTCTGCCTAAGACTCCGGTACATGATCAATGTACATCAATGAGCTTGCAACTCACTATGAACTTCACTACAGAGCCGATAAGAAGAGGAATTGAACCTCTGTAAAAAGGACTACAGCCTAACGCTTACACACTCAGCCATCTTACCTATGACATTCATTAACCGATGATTATTCTCAACCAACCACAAAGATATCGGGACCCTATACCTAATTTTCGGCGCATGAGCCGGAATAGTGGGTACCGCCCTAAGCCTCCTCATCCGAGCAGAACTAGGTCAGCCCGGAGCCCTCCTAGGAGACGACCAAGTATACAACGTAGTCGTCACAGCCCATGCCTTTGTAATAATCTTCTTCATAGTCATGCCTATTATAATCGGAGGATTCGGAAACTGACTAGTCCCCCTAATAATCGGAGCTCCAGACATAGCATTCCCACGAATAAACAACATAAGCTTCTGACTACTTCCTCCATCATTCCTTCTCCTGCTAGCCTCTTCCACTGTCGAAGCAGGAGTTGGTACAGGCTGAACAGTATACCCCCCACTAGCTGGCAACCTTGCCCACGCCGGAGCCTCAGTTGACCTTGCAATCTTCTCCCTACACCTAGCCGGCATCTCCTCAATCCTAGGGGCAATCAACTTCATCACAACAGCTCTCAACATAAAACCCCCAGCCCTATCACAATACCAAACTCCCCTATTCGTGTGATCCGTACTAATCACTGCAGTACTCCTACTCCTCTCCCTTCCTGTACTTGCCGCAGGAATCACAATGCTTCTAACAGACCGCAACCTCAATACTACATTCTTCGACCCGGCAGGAGGAGGCGACCCAGTCCTATACCAGCATCTCTTCTGATTCTTTGGCCACCCAGAAGTCTACATTCTAATTCTTCCAGGATTTGGAATCATCTCCCATGTCGTAACCTACTACTCAGGNAAAAAAGAACCATTCGGCTACATAGGAATAGTATGAGCCATGCTATCCATCGGATTCCTAGGATTCATTGTTTGAGCCCACCACATATTCACAGTTGGAATAGACGTTGACACCCGAGCATACTTCACATCCGCCACTATAATCATTGCCATCCCAACCGGCATTAAAGTATTCAGCTGACTAGCCACACTCCACGGAGGTGTAATCAAATGAGACCCACCAATACTATGAGCCCTAGGATTTATCTTCCTATTCACCATCGGAGGACTAACCGGAATCGTCCTAGCAAACTCCTCACTAGACATCGCACTACATGACACCTACTACGTAGTAGCTCACTTCCACTATGTCCTATCAATAGGAGCAGTGTTCGCAATCCTAGCTGGATTCACACACTGATTCCCCCTATTCACCGGATATACTCTTCACCCAACATGAGCCAAAGCTCACTTCGGCGTAATATTCGTAGGAGTCAACTTAACCTTCTTCCCTCAACATTTCCTAGGCCTAGCCGGTATACCACGCCGATACTCCGACTACCCCGACGCCTACACCCTATGAAACACCATCTCCTCAGTAGGATCACTCATCTCCCTAACAGCCGTAATCATGCTAGTCTTCATCATCTGAGAAGCCTTCGCATCAAAACGTAAAGTCCTACAACCAGAACTAACAAGCACCAACGTCGAATGAATCCACGGCTGCCCGCCCCCATTCCACACCTTCGAAGAACCCGCCTTCGTCCAAGTCCAAGAAAGGAAGGAGTCGAACCCCCATATGTTGGTTTCAAGCCAACCGCATGAACCACTTATGCTTCTTTCTCATAGAGACGTTAGTAAAATAATTACATAGCCTTGTCAAGGCTAAATTGCAGGTGAAACCCCTGCACATCTCTTCACCCAAACATGGCTAACCACTCACAACTCAACTTTCAAGACGCTTCCTCTCCCATCATAGAAGAACTAATAGGATTCCACGATCACGCTATAATAATCGCATTAGCAATCTGCAGCCTAGTACTCTACCTTCTAACTCACATAATAACAGGAAAACTCTCATCCAGCACAGTAGACGCGCAAGAGATTGAACTTGTCTGAACAATTCTCCCAGCCATAGTTCTAATCACACTCGCCTTACCATCTCTACGAATTCTATACATAATAGACGAAATTAACGAACCTGACTTAACCCTAAAAGCCATCGGCCACCAATGATACTGAACCTACGAATATACTGACCTTAAAGACCTTACATTTGACTCTTACATAATCCCGACATCAGACCTACCCTTAGGACACTTCCGACTACTAGAAGTCGACCACCGTGTTGTAGTCCCAATAAGCTCTACAATCCGAGTAATCGTCACCGCCGACGATGTGCTTCACTCATGAGCAGTTCCAAGTCTGGGAGTAAAAACCGATGCAATCCCAGGACGCTTAAACCAAACTTCCTTCCTTGCCTCCCGACCTGGAGTTTTCTACGGACAATGCTCAGAAATCTGCGGAGCTAACCACAGCTTCATGCCAATCGTAGTAGAATCAACTCCTCTCGCCAACTTCGAAAGCTGATCTTCCCTAGCAGCCTCCTMATCATTAAGAAGCTATGAACCAGCATTAGCCTTTTAAGCTAAAGAAAGAGGACTACTCTCCTCCTTAATGATATGCCCCAACTAAACCCTGCACCTTGATTTTTTATCATGATCATTTCATGACTGACCTTCTCCCTCATCATTCAACCTAAACTCCTCTCATTCGTATCAACAAACCCCCCATCCAACAAACCACCTATTGCCCCAAGCACCACCCCTTGAACCTGACCATGAACCTAAGCTTCTTCGACCAATTCTCAAGCCCATCCCTCCTAGGAATCCCACTCATCCTCATCTCAATAACATTCCCAGCCCTTTTAATCCCCTCACTAGACAACCGATGAATCACTAACCGACTCTCAACCCTTCAATTATGATTCGTCAATCTAGTTACAAAGCAACTAATAATACCCTTAGATAAAAAAGGACATAAATGAGCCCTAATCCTAACATCCTTAATAATCTTCCTACTATTAATCAACCTCCTAGGCTTACTACCATACACATTCACCCCAACTACCCAACTATCCATAAACTTGGCCTTAGCTTTCCCTCTGTGACTTGCTACCTTACTAACAGGCCTGCGAAACCAGCCTTCCATCTCACTAGGACATCTTCTCCCAGAAGGAACCCCGACCCCACTAATCCCTGCTTTAATCCTAATCGAAACTACAAGCCTACTAATCCGACCCCTAGCCCTAGGCGTACGCCTAACAGCCAACCTCACAGCGGGACACCTACTCATCCAACTCATCTCCACAGCCACAACAGCCCTATTCCCTACAATACCAGCGGTCTCACTTCTAACCCTGTTAGTCCTGTTCCTACTAACTATTCTAGAAGTAGCAGTAGCAATAATCCAAGCCTACGTCTTCGTACTCCTACTAAGCCTTTACCTACAAGAGAACATCTAACACCCACAATGGCACACCAAGCACACTCTTACCATATAGTAGACCCCAGCCCATGACCTATTCTAGGAGCCGCCGCCGCCCTCCTGACCACTTCAGGACTCACAATGTGATTCCACTGAAACTCACCCCAACTCCTTATCCTAGGCCTACTCTCCACTTCCCTAGTCATGTTCCAATGATGACGTGACATTGTCCGAGAAAGCACATTCCAAGGACACCACACTCCCACCGTACAAAAAGGCCTACGATACGGCATAGTCTTATTCATTACATCTGAAGCATTCTTCTTTCTCGGCTTCTTCTGAGCATTTTTCCACTCAAGCTTAGCCCCTACCCCAGAACTAGGAGGGCAATGACCACCCGTCGGAATCAAACCCCTAAACCCCATAGACGTACCTCTACTAAACACCGCCATTCTCCTAGCTTCCGGAGTTACCGTAACATGAGCCCATCACAGCATCACAGAAGCCAACCGAAAACAAGCAATCCAAGCACTTACCCTAACCGTTCTCCTAGGCTTCTACTTCACTGCACTGCAAGCCATAGAATACTACGAAGCACCATTCTCCATCGCAGACGGAGTCTACGGCTCTACATTCTTCGTCGCTACCGGCTTCCATGGCCTACACGTAATCATCGGTTCCACATTCCTGCTAGTATGCCTACTACGCTTAATCAAATACCACTTCACATCAGGACACCACTTTGGATTCGAAGCAGCTGCCTGATACTGACATTTCGTAGACGTCGTATGGCTATTCCTCTACATCTCTATCTACTGATGAGGATCTTACTCTTCTAGTATATTCATTACAATCGACTTCCAATCCTTAAAATCTGGTTTAAACCCAGAGAAGAGTAATGAACATAATCCTGTTTATACTAACCCTATCACTTACCTTAAGCATCTTACTGACCGCACTAAACTTTTGACTAGCACAAACAAACCCAGACTCAGAAAAACTATCCCCCTATGAATGCGGGTTTGACCCCCTAGGATCTGCTCGACTTCCATTTTCAATCCGATTCTTCCTGGTGGCCATCCTATTCCTCCTGTTCGACCTAGAAATTGCCCTACTCCTCCCACTCCCATGAGCCATCCAATTAGAATCCCCCACCACCACTCTAATTTGAACCTCCTTCCTCCTCCTACTACTAACACTAGGACTAATCTACGAATGAATCCAAGGAGGACTAGAATGGGCAGAATAGTAGAAAGTTAGTCTAACCAAGACAGTTGATTTCGACTCAACAAATTATAGCTAACACCCTATAACTTTCTTTATGTCCTACCTCCACCTCAGTTTCTACTCAGCCTTCACTCTAAGCAGCCTAGGCCTAGCTTTCCATCGTACCCATTTAATTTCAGCCCTACTATGTCTAGAAAGCATGATGCTATCCATATACGTGGCACTTGCCATATGACCAATCCAAATACAATCACCATCCTCCACCATCCTGCCAATTATCATACTAACCTTCTCCGCCTGCGAAGCCGGCACAGGCCTAGCCCTACTAGTAGCCTCTACCCGAACCCACGGCTCAGACCACCTACACAACCTCAACCTCCTACAATGCTAAAAATCATCATCCCAACCGCAATACTCCTACCACTAACCTTCATATCTCCACTCAAACACCTATGAACTAATATCACTCTACACAGCTTACTCATTGCCACTATCAGCCTACAGTGACTAACACCTACATACTACCCGAACAAAGGCCTAACCCCCTGAACCTCAATTGACCAAATCTCCTCCCCCCTACTAGTCCTCTCATGCTGACTCCTGCCCCTCATAATCATAGCGAGCCAAAACCACCTAGAACAAGAACCCGCCATCCGTAAACGAATCTTCACTACAACAGTAACCTTAGCCCAACTGTTTATCCTCCTAGCCTTCTCAGCCTCAGAACTAATACTATTCTACATTGCATTCGAAGCAACCCTCATCCCTACCCTTATCCTAATCACACGATGAGGAAACCAACCAGAACGACTGAACGCCGGCATCTACCTCCTATTCTACACACTAGCCAGCTCACTCCCTCTGCTAATCGCCATCCTACACCTACAAAATCAAATCGGCACACTCTACCTTCCTATACTAAAACTATCACACCCAACATTAAACTCCTCCTGATCTGGACTAATCGCAAGCCTCGCACTCCTCCTAGCTTTCATGGTCAAAGCCCCCCTATACGGCCTACACCTATGACTCCCCAAAGCCCATGTAGAAGCCCCCATTGCCGGCTCCATATTACTAGCCGCCCTGCTATTAAAACTAGGAGGCTACGGCATCATACGAATCACAATCCTGGTAAACCCAACATCAAACAACCTACACTACCCGTTCATCACCCTAGCCCTATGAGGAGCACTAATAACTAGCGCAATCTGCCTACGACAAATCGACCTAAAATCACTAATCGCCTACTCTTCTGTCAGCCACATAGGACTAGTTGTAGCTGCAACCATAATCCAAACCCAATGAGCATTTTCAGGAGCAATAATCCTAATAATCTCACATGGCCTAACCTCCTCAATACTATTCTGCCTAGCCAACACCAACTACGAACGAACCCACAGCCGAATTCTCCTACTCACACGAGGACTCCAACCCTTACTACCCCTTATAGCAACCTGATGACTTCTAGCAAACCTAACAAACATAGCCCTTCCCCCGACAACCAACCTCATAGCAGAACTAACCATCGTCATCGCACTATTCAACTGATCCGCCTTCACAATCCTTCTAACAGGAGCAGCAATCCTTCTCACCGCCTCATACACCCTATACATACTAGCAATAACACAACGAGGCACACTCCCATCCCACATCACCTCCATCCAAAACTCCTCCACCCGAGAACACCTCCTCATGGCCCTTCACATGATCCCAATACTACTCCTAATTCTCAAACCCGAACTAATCTCCGGTACTCCTATATGCAAGTATAGTTTCAATCAAAACATTAGACTGTGATCCTAAAGATAGAAGTTAAACCCTTCTTACCTGCCGAGGGGAGGTTAAACCAACGAGAACTGCTAACTCTTGAATCTGAGCATAAAACCTCAGTCCCCTTACTTTCAAAGGATAATAGTAATCCAATGGTCTTAGGAGCCACTCATCTTGGTGCAAATCCAAGTGAAAGTAATGGACCTATCCCTAACCCTAAACACACTCATACTCCTAACCCTAGTAATCCTCTCTACCCCCATTCTACTCCCACTACTTTCCCCTAAATTCAAAAACACCCCCAACTCCATCACAAACACAGTTAAAACCTCATTCCTAATCAGCCTAATCCCTATAACAATCCACATTCACTCAGGAACAGAAAGCCTAACCTCTCTATGAGAATGAAAATTTATTATAAACTTCAAAATCCCAATCAGCCTCAAAATAGACTTCTACTCCCTCACTTTCTTCCCAATCGCACTATTCGTCTCGTGATCAATTCTACAATTCGCAACATGATACATAGCCTCAGACCCCTACATTACAAAATTCTTCACCTACCTACTATTCTTCCTAATAGCAATACTCATCCTAATCATCGCCAACAACCTATTCGTCCTATTCATTGGCTGAGAAGGAGTTGGGATCATATCCTTCCTACTAATCAGCTGATGGCACGGACGAGCAGAAGCTAACACCGCCGCCCTACAAGCTGTATTATACAACCGAATCGGTGATATCGGCCTCATCCTCTGCATAGCATGACTAGCATCTGCCACAAACACCTGAGAAATTCAACAACTACCATCCCCCTCTCAAACCCCAACACTCCCCCTCCTAGGTCTAATTCTAGCCGCAACCGGGAAATCCGCCCAATTCGGTCTACACCCTTGACTCCCAGCAGCCATAGAAGGACCCACCCCCGTATCCGCCCTACTCCACTCCAGCACAATAGTAGTGGCCGGAATTTTCCTACTAATCCGAACTCACCCCCTATTTAACAACAACCAAACCGCTCTAACTCTCTGCCTCTGCCTAGGAGCCCTATCTACCCTATTTGCAGCCACATGCGCCCTCACCCAAAACGATATCAAAAAAATCATTGCCTTCTCCACCTCAAGCCAATTAGGCCTAATAATAGTTACAATTGGATTAAACCTCCCCGAACTTGCCTTCCTCCACATTTCAACTCACGCATTCTTCAAAGCCATGCTCTTCCTATGCTCAGGATCCATCATCCACAACCTAAACGGTGAACAAGACATTCGAAAAATAGGAGGACTCCAAAAAATAATACCCACTACCACCTCATGCCTAACCATCGGAAACCTGGCCCTAATAGGAACACCCTTCCTGGCAGGATTCTACTCAAAAGACCAAATCATCGAAAGCCTAAACACCTCCTACCTAAACACCTGAGCCCTACTACTAACCCTACTAGCCACATCCTTCACCGCAGTATACACAACCCGCATAACCGTACTCGTACAAACTGGCTTCACCCGAATTTCCCCCTTAACCCCAATAAACGAAAACAACCCCGCAGTAACCTCACCAATCACCCGACTTGCACTAGGAAGTATTATAGCAGGCTTCCTCATTACTTCATTCATCATCCCAACAAAAACACCTACAATAACCATACCCCTCTCCATTAAAATAACCGCTCTAGCAGTAACCGTCCTGGGAATTGCCCTAGCCCTAGAGATCTCAAAAATAACCCAAACCCTCCTCCCCACAAAACAAACCGCCTTCTCAAACTTCTCTACCTCCCTAGGCTATTTCAACCCCCTAACCCACCGCCTAAGCATGTCTAACCTCCTCAACGGAGGACAAAACATCGCCTCTCACCTAATTGACCTATCCTGATACAAAATACTGGGACCAGAAGGACTAGCCAGCCTACAACTAGCAGCAACCAAAACCGCCACCTCCCTCCACTCAGGCCTAATCAAAGCCTACCTAGGAGCATTCGCCCTCTCTATCATCATCATCCTCATATCCTCATACAGAAACCTAATGGCCCTCAATCTTCGTAAAAACCACCAAATCCTAAAAATCATCAACAACGCCCTGATTGACCTACCTACACCACCAAACATCTCAGCATGATGAAACTTCGGGTCTCTCCTAGGCATTTGCTTAATTACTCAAATCGTTACCGGTCTTCTGCTAGCCACACACTACACAGCAGACACCAACCTAGCTTTCTCCTCCGTAGCCCACATATGCCGCGACGTACAATTCGGCTGACTAATCCGCAACCTCCATGCAAACGGAGCCTCCTTCTTCTTCATCTGCATCTACCTACACATCGGCCGAGGAATCTACTACGGCTCATACCTAAACAAAGAAACCTGAAATATCGGAGTAATCCTCCTCCTAACCCTCATAGCAACTGCCTTCGTAGGCTACGTACTGCCATGAGGACAAATATCATTCTGAGGAGCTACAGTAATTACAAACCTATTCTCAGCAATCCCCTACATTGGACAAACACTAGTAGAATGAGCCTGAGGAGGATTCTCTGTCGACAACCCGACACTCACCCGATTCTTCGCCCTCCACTTCCTCCTCCCCTTTGTAATCGTAGGCCTCACACTAGTCCACCTCACCTTCCTCCACGAAACAGGATCCAACAACCCAACAGGAGTACCTTCAGACTGCGACAAAATCCCATTCCACCCATACTACACCGTAAAAGACATCCTAGGCTTTGCACTAATAATCTCCCTACTCGTCTCCCTAGCCCTATTCTCCCCTAACCTACTAGGAGACCCAGAAAACTTCACACCAGCCAACCCCCTAGTAACACCCCCTCACATCAAACCCGAATGATACTTCCTATTCGCCTACGCCATCCTACGATCTATCCCCAACAAACTCGGAGGCGTCCTAGCCCTAGCCGCTTCAATCCTCGTACTATTCCTAATACCTCTACTCCACACATCAAAACTACGATCAATAACCTTCCGCCCTATCTCCCAAATCCTATTCTGAGCCCTAGTTGCAAACGTCCTCATTCTAACATGAGTAGGAAGCCAACCAGTAGAACACCCGTTCATTATCATCGGCCAACTAGCCTCATTCTCCTACTTCACCATCATTCTAGTCCTATTCCCCATTGCGGCCGCGCTAGAAAATAAACTACTAAAACTTTAATTAACTCTAATAGTTTATAAAAACATTGGTCTTGTAAGCCAAAGATTGAAGACTAAACCCCTTCTTAGAGTTACACCACATCCCACCACACTATCAGGAAGAAAGGATTTAAACCTTCATCACCAACTCCCAAAGCTGGCATTTTAGACTAAACTACTCCCTGACCCCACCCCTAAACAGCCCGAATAGCCCCCCGAGACAGCCCCCGCACAAGCTCTAGCACCACAAACAAAGTCAACAACAGCCCCCATCCCCCAATTAAAAGCAACCCCACCCCCTCCGAATAAAGAACAGCCACCCCGCTAAAATCCAACCGAACAGACAACAATCCCCCATTATTAACCGTACTATCCCCCCCTAACAGCCCAAACGCACCCCCCACAGCAAGACCCACCAACACAACAAACCCTATTCCAAACCCATAACCAACAACCCCCCAACTCACCCAAGACTCTGGATAAGGATCCGCCGCCAATGAAACCGAGTAAACAAACACCACCAACATACCTCCCAAATAAACCATCACCAGTACCAAAGACACAAAAGAAACCCCCAAACTCACCAACCAACCACACCCTGCAACAGCCGCAATCACCAACCCTAGAACCCCATAATAAGGGGACGGATTAGACGCAACTGCCAAACCCCCCAAAGCAAAACACACCCCTAAAAATAAAACAAATTCTATCATAAGTTCCTACTCGGCCTTTCTCCGAGATCTATGGCCTGAAAAACCATCGTTAAAAAATTTAACTACAAGAAC